TTAATAAGATTTTTTTATTTTAATAGAAATTTATTTGATTTGTGCATTCGGTACTTTCATTTAATTTAAATAGAAAGCCCTTATTTTGTGAAAATATTATCCTTGTCTTTGTTTATGTTTTGGATTGGAGCAAATTACTCTAATTCGCCCTCGCCTGCGGATCAATCGACATTTTTCACAAATTTTACGAACAGAGGCTCCTATTTTCATATTTTTCACTCCTTAACTTAATCCCGAATTTTTTTATTTTATTGGAAGAAAATAGGGTTTCCTTACATTTTTAACTTCTAATTGTGCCCCCCTCAAAAAAGAAATGTTGAAGTTGAAAAACAGTCTAATTTAATTAAGTGACTTATACTTCCATTTTTTATTTTCCCGGTCGTATACATATAATATATATATACGTCGAATTTTTTCGAAAACATAGCCTAGAATCTTATTTTCATTCAATTTCGATAAAGGAAGATGGAACATACCCCGAGAAGTGATTCAGTAATTAAATATTCATGAATTCTTTTTTTTTTTTTGATCTCTATTCTAGTTAAATCCTCGTCACGCATTCACTAATGTATGGGAGTAACATTAGAAATCTGCGTTTTCTCTCTCTCTTTTCACAAAAATGGATAGAAGTTTCTCATATAATTCGGAGATCAGAAAAATTACCATATATAACATAAAACTTCTCCGCCGATTCTTTCTAATCGAGCCTCGCGATCTGTCATTATACCTCTAGAAGTAGAAAGAATTACAATCCCCATCCCTCCTAAAATTCTAGGAATTTGTTGATAGTTAGAATAGATTCGTAGACCAGGTGTACTGATACGTTTTAAATTTAAAAGAGTTTTATACGATCCTTTTCTATTTCTTCTATACCGTAGAGTTAAAACTAAAAAGTATTTGTTGCTTTCCCGATGTTTTCTGACGTTTTCAACAAAACCTTCTCGTAAAAGTATTTTCACAATGTTTTCGGTGATATTAGTAAGTGGTATTTGAACTGTTCTTTTTCTATTCATGTCAGCATTGCGTATCAAGGTTAGTATATCAGCAATGGTATCCTTACCCACGATAAATGAAAATGATTCTTGCTCTTTACTTTCGATATAATCAACGTGCTCCCATTTTTCTATTATTTTTTTTTGAATAAAATATCTAATATTGAATCTATTGATCAAATATTGAATCTATTGAATATAAGAATATAATAATACTATAAGAATATAATAATACTCTATATATAGTATAGAAAAGATTCTTCTAATAGAATAATATATATATATATATATGTATATAGAATACTCTAAAAATAGAATATTCGAAAATGAACTAATGAACTATTATAAATTATATCTATCTATATCTAATATCTCATATGGAATTCGATATTTATAGAAGAATTCTATTTCTATCTTATTATTGTTTATTTCTATCTATTATTCTTAATTTTAAGAATATTATTATTTAGTTTATGAAATATTAATTCAATTATAAATTATATATAATTCAATTTTATATAATTTATAAGAAATTATTCTATATATAGAATAATTACGACTTCTAATACTTAATAGAATATATATATACTTCTAATAATATTATATTAAAATTAAGAATATTAATTGCTTTTAATTTTCATATTTAAAAAATAGAATTTTATAATATGTAATAATTATTACACATAATATATAATAATTATTACACAAGGTGTGAGATAAAATCTATTAATTAATCTATTTCATTCATATTCATTCAATTCATAAAATAAATAAGATATCCATTTCATTCAATTCATAAAATAAATAAGATATCCATATCACGATCTCGTATTATAATACCTCAGGTGCTAATGAAACAATTTTAGTGAAATTCAGCTGTCTCAATTCCCGGGCTATTGCGGAAAAAATTCGAGTTCCTTTTGGATTTCCTTCTTTATCAATGATAACCGCAGCATTATCATCATATTGTATTATTATACCGTTGCTACGTTTAAGTCCTTTACGAGTACGTACAATTACAGCTCTGACCACTTCTGATCTTTGTAAAGGCGTATTTGGTACTGCTTCTTTGATTACAGCAACAACAATGTCACCAATATAAGCATACCGTCGATTACTAGCTCCTATGATTCGAATACACATCAATTTGCGGGCTCCACTGTTATCGGCTACATTTAAATAGGTTTGAGGTTGAATCATATCATTTTTTTTTTTTTCAGTTAAAAAGTTGAAGTAAAAAAAATATTCTTTGTTCAAAAAAAAGAAACCCACAATTGCAATTTTTTTCATACTAAAGACCTCTTTTCTTTCGTTCTAATGATTATCCTGAAATAATGAATTGAGTTCGTATAGGCAGTTTGGATGCTGCTATTGACATAGCCTTTCTAGCTATATTTTCTGCGACCCCGCCCATTTCATAAAGTATTTTGCCGGGTTTAACGACAGCTACCCAATATTGGGTAGCTCCTTTTCCCGAACCCATACGCGTTTCGGCAGGTCTTGCTGTAACAGGTTTGTCTGGAAATATGCGTACCCATATTTTTCCACCCCGGCGGACATTTCGTGACATTGCCCGCCGCCCCGCTTCTATTTGTCTACCTGTGATCCAAGCGGGCTCAAGTGCCTGAAGAGCATATTTTCCGAAGGAAATATGATTACCTCGAGAGGCTTTTCCTTTCATTCTTCCTCTATGTTGTTTACGAAATTTTGTTTTTTTGGGGTTATAGTTGATGGTTGTTTCTTAATTCCATCTCTATTACAGAACCGTACATGAGATTTTCACCTCATACGGCTCCTCGCGAATGAATCGATTCAAAAATATTTAACCGATAATATACAATAAGATACATATGTTTAATGATAAATATAATAGAATCGTGGGATTTTTTGACTTTTCATAGAATCTATTGATCTATTAGAATTTGGTATATCTCGCTTTGATATATAACGAAATATGTATTCTTAATAGAAAATTTTTGCTATCCGTATCTAACTAGATAATGTTGTTTTGGTATAAGGTTCTAACGAATCTGTATTTGTCTTTTCTTTTTATTATTATATCGGATTAGCAAAAATTTCGAAATTCAAAAAATCCAAATTTTCGCAGGCGAATATTTACTCTGTTCCTCTAAAAACAAAGGATTGGTTCTTAGTTCCTTCCGCCATCCTACCTAATGAATCATTAAGATTTGTTTTTAATATAATCTTAGGTATTCGCAGGTTCCGTCGTTCCCATCGCTTTTCGATTTATGGTTAGGTCTGAATTCTACAATGGAGCCTCTCTAAGAATATTTTATTTTAATAAGATTTTATTATTTATTTTATTCTTTTTTGTTGAATCAACTTTCTCAGTTTTATTGACTCGTGGCTCTTGGTTCCTTTGTTCTAGGAAGATTTTTATCCATATATGGATGAATTTGGAATATGGATGCTTTTTTACACTACCTTTTATGAGATAACCCATAGACCTTTACATATTAGAATTCTATATCATTGATATTTTTTGTCTCTCTTTCTTTCACCCCTTCCTTTATCTGTATATTCTTATTGCTTTACAACTCATAATCAGATTCGTTTTTGTTTCTTTTTTATGAAAAATATTATTTGATTTCAGTTGCTATAATTATATCACCGATATCTCATATATCTTTATTTCGATTTTCTATTTTTACCGGTTCTTTCTATCCAGATAATGCGAAGCGATGAGTAGGTTATTAGTTCTTTATTAAATTCAAAAATTCTACGAATTTTTGTTGAAATTTAATCACTCTAAAAAAAACCAACGAGTCACACACTAAGCATAGCAATTCCTTCATTCTCAAATGATTAATAGAATTTTTTTATTCAATCTTATAAAATTTGTCATTTATTCTTTTGGAATAAGAATGTAGTAAGAATTTGTCATTTTTTTTATCGAAAGATGGAACGTTAAAGATAAGGAAAAGTTTATTATTCGTTTAGAAATATCCAAACTTTGATCCCTAATACCCCATAAATAGTTCGAACTGTATAGGCACAATAATCAATTTTAGCTCGAATGGTTTGTAGAGGAACCCTGCCCTCTCTGACCCATTCGACACGTGCAATTTCTTTTCCGTCGATACGTCCCGCAATTTGTACTTGAACTCCTTTTGTACCCGCGAATTCAGTTAAGTCAATAGCTTTTTTTATTGCTTTACGAAACGGAATTCTATTCTTTAATTGTCCGGCTATAAATTCTGCAAGAATATTAGGGTTTCTATAAGGGTTTGCAATTCTTATAATAGCAATGTTGAGTTTTCGGTTCACACTATTCAGTTTTTTTTGCACATTCGTCTGTAATTCTTCGATTCTTCGAGGCTTACCCTCTATTAATAACTTTGGAAATGCCATATAGATTGTGACTTGAATCAGATCGATTCTTTTTTGAATCTTTATCCGTCCAATTCCCTCGACACCGGAGGATATTCTTATCGTTTTTTGTATATAATTCTTGATACAATCTCGTATTATTTTATCTTCTTTTAGATTCTCGGAATAATTTCTTGGTTGTGCAAACCAAAGAGAATCATGACTTTGAGTTGTACCAAGTCTGAAACCAAGCGGATTTATTTTTTGTCCCATAATTCCTCACTACTATATATAAAATGATATGTCTACTTTTTTTTCTATATCTTTTTTTTATATATTTTATATAAATATATCTTTATGACTCATTGACTTAGTTCGTTGAAATCTATATTGTAACTAGCATTTGCTGCTGCAGAATAAACCAATTCAAAAAAAAAAATGAAATAAGATACTCAACTCAATAAAGCATAAGTTCTATTATCATAACCCGTTATCTATCAATCTTATCAATTACTATTCGCGCTTTTTAGACACGAAAATTTTTTGACCAAAAGGTTATACTTCTGTGTATCGGTTCTTCTTTCTCATAAGGTTCTATTTTCACTAATATATGAAATGAATAAATATTTCTTTTTTTTATTTCATTTTTTTTATTTCATAATTTGATTTATTAATTATGAATCATTTTCATTTCAGAATAATGAAATTCTTTTTGAGTAATTTATTAATGACTATTAACAAATACTAAAAATTAGTATTACTAAATTTTAGTTAAAATGAATGTCAACGCCGAGATCTATTATCATTTTTCACATGTCCTCGGAAGTTTAGAGTAGGTGAAAATTCTCCCAATTTATGGCCTACCATACGATCTGTTATATAAACAGGTAAATGCTCTTTTCCATTATGGATAGCAATGGTATGTCCAATCATTGTAGGTATAATGGTAGATGTTCTGGACCAAGTTATTATTATTTCTTTTTCTGCTTTTTTGTTAAGCTTATTTATTTTTCTTAATAAATGATTCGCTACAAAAGGATTTTTTTTTAGTGAACGTGGCATAGTTAATTACTCCTTTTTTGTTTTTTGTAAAGACGAAGAAACAAATTCTATTTTATCTACTCTACTATTTAGTACGGCGACGAAGAATCAATTTATCACTATATTTATTTCTTTTTCTACTTTTTCTTCCAAGTGCAGGATAACCCCAAGGAGTTACGGGTTTTTTTCTACCAACTGGGGCCCTCCCTTCACCACCCCCGTGGGGATGGTCTACAGGGTTCATAACTACTCCTCTTACTACAGGGCGCTTACCTAGCCAACGTTTAGATCCGGCTTTACCCAAATTTTTCTGGTTTACCCCAACATTCCCTACTTGTCCGACTGTTGCTGAGCAGTTTTTGGATATCAAACGGACCTCTCCAGAAGGTAATTTTATTGTTGCCGATTTCCCCTCTTTTGCAATCAGTTTCGCTACAGCACCTGCTGCTCTAGCTAATTGTCCACCCTTTCCGGGTGTGATTTCTATGTTATGTATGGCCGTGCCTAAGGGCATATCGGTTGAAGTAGATTCTTCTTTTTGATCAATCAAAACCCCTTCCCAAACTGTACAAGCTTCTTCCAAAGCATACGGCTTTCTGGATGTAGATGATGATATCTATACAGATGGATCTTATATATATCGTAGAATTCTTATATTATATATATGGCATAATGAAGTACCGCATGAGTGGATATAAAATATAGGAATCCAAATCTGCCGAATCACTCATGTTATGATCTTCTACATCCTAGGTCTTCCCGTTCCTTCATCTGGCTTATGTTCTTCATGTAGCTTTCAGACCGAATGACTCTATGAAATTACGTCGCAACTTCCACATAGTACGGGTAACGTAGGAGACATTTATATTTTTCCCCTGGGGAATCTACCACTTTTTAGCTTTCAATTTGCCTCTGACCATCAAATGAAATGTGAATAACCCGTGTCCTCCCCTCTTTGAAACAAGGGGCGCTTCTGGTTCTGTCGGTGCTTGAAACAATTTTGTCTTCTCCATATTACTATATCTCTAGGGTCAATAATTTTATATGAGGAATTACTGAACTCAATCACTTGCTGCCGTTACTCTTCAGTTTTCTGTTGAAGTCTATCCTGTAGAGGTACTCTAATTGGATCAGTGATCGATTTCTAGGTTTCGCCGTAAACCTAATTGGTTACTTCCAATTACGTAAATCAATAGTTCAAACCGCACTCAAAGGTAGGGCATTTCCCATTTTTATAGGAACTTCTGTACCAGATACAATGGTATCTCCAATTCTAGCCCCTCTGGGGTGTAAAATATATCTTTTCTCACCATCCCCATAGTGTATGAGACAAATGTATGCATTTCGATTAGGATCGTATTCTATAGTTACGATTCTACCATATATGTTTTTTTCATTCCGTCGAAAATCGATTTTACGGTATAGACGCTTATGACCTCCCCCTCTATGCCTTGCAGTAATGATTCCTTTGGCATTACGGCCTTTACTACAACGACGCTTTCCATAAATCAAATGATTTCGTGGATTGGATTTCACTTGACTGTCTATGGCTCCATTGCGTGTGCTCGGGGTAGAAGTTTTGTATAAATGTATCGCCATGCTATTAAGTATTTGGATTTAAGTTCTTTTCTTTCTAAGAGGTGGAATAGAATAACCCGGTTGAAGCGTAATGATCATACGTCTGTAATGCATTGTATGTCCCCTAATAGGTCGCATTCTTCTACCCTTTACCGGGAGTCGATGACTATTCATAGCTATTACCTTAACACCAAAGAAGAGTTCGACCCACTGCTTTATTTCTGTCCTAGTTGATCCCGATTCAACATTAGAAGTATATTGATTTTTCCCCAATAACCGAATACTTTTGTCGGTAAATACCGCATATTTTATTTCATTCATAAATATCTATATAAGAATACTAGTTTTTTTTTTACTGTTCATATGTTATAATTTGAATATAACACACCAATTCGTTATGTATGGATGATGAGATTCCATTGATACAGAGCCAATCGTTCTTTTTTCTTTGACAGATGGTCAGAACTTCATCCGGTTTCGAATCCTACTCAGAGGTCTACTAGAGATCAGAAATTGTTGAACAAAGAACAAGATGTTTCTTTTGTTCTTTCCAGTATTTACAAAAATTACAAAATACTGTCTCAATTCATCCTATTTTATCAGATTCAGGATGTGATATGGTTCCAAAGGATGAACTGGACAGTTCCAATAAGATTTCATTCTTGAACAAAAATCCACTTTTGGAGGGAGGGTTCCATTGGCGTGCATCCAGTAGGAATTGAACCTACGACTTCGCCAATTATGAGTTGGGCGCTTTAACCATTCAGCCATGGATGCTTGGCGGGGATCCTCGTACCTGGTGAATAACCAAATTCCAATTGGAGTGAAATCTTTTGGATAAATCAATGCAAATTAGGAGTATTCCATGACGGAACATGAATTCCAATCTTGGATTTTAGAATTGAGAGAGATATTGAGAGAGATCAAGAATTCTCGCTATTTATTAGATTCATGGACCCAATTCAATTCAGCGGTATCTTTCATTCACATTTTTTTCCATCAAGAGCGTTTTATCAAACTCTTGGACTCCCGAATTTGGAGTATCCTACTTTTTTCACGGAATTCACAAAGCAATCGATATTTCACGATCAAGGGTGTAGTACTCTTTAGCAAGGGTGTAGTACTCTTTGTAGTAGCGATCCTTCTATATCGTATTAACAATCGAAAGATGGTCGAAAGAAAAAATATCTATTTAACAGGGCTTCTTCCTATACCTATGAATTCCATTGGACCCGGCAATGATACATTGGAACAATCTTTTGAGTCTTCCAATATCAATAGGTTGATTGTTCCGCTCCTGTATGGAAAAAAGATCTCTGAGAGCTCTTTCCTGGATCCGAAAGAGAGTACTCGGGTTCTCCCAATAACTAAAAATATCATGGCTGGATCTAACTGGGGTTCGCGGTGGTGGAGGAACTGGATCAGAAAAAATAGGGATTCTAGTTGTAAGATATCTAATGAACCCGTCGCTGGAATTGAGATCTCATTCAAAGAGAAAGATATCAAATATCTGGAGTTTCTTTTTGTATATTATATGGATGATCCGATCGGCAAGGACCATGATTGGGAATTGTTTGATCGTCTTTCTCCGAGGAAGAGGCGAAACATAATCAACTTGAATTCGGGACAGCTATTCGAAATCTTAGTGAAAGACTGGATTTATTATCTCACATTTGCTTTTCGTGAAAAAATACCAATGGAAGTGGAGGGTTCCTTCAAACAACAAGGGGCTGGGTTAACTATTCAATCAAATGAAATGGAGCATGTTTCCCATCTCTTCTTGAGAAACAAGGGGGCTATTTCTTTGCAAAATTGTGCTCAATTTCATATGTGGCAATTCCGCCAAGATCTCTTCGTTAGTTGGGGGAAGAATCCCGACAAATCAGATTTTTTGAGGAACATATCGAGAGAGAATTGGATTTGGTTAGACAATGTGTGGTTGGTAAACAAGGATCGGGTTTTTAGCAAGGTACGGAATGTATTATCAAATATTCAATATGATTCCACGAGATCTAGTTTTATTATGGGACGTGAGAAGCAGATGAATAATCATCTGCTTCCGGAAGAAATTGAAGAATTTCTTGGGAATCCTACAAGAGCCAATCGTTCTTTTTTCTTTGACAGATGGTCAGAACTTCATCCGGTTTCGAATCCTACTCAGAGGTCTACTAGAGATCAGAAATTGTTGAACAAAGAACAAGATGTTTCTTTTGTTCTTTCCAGGCAATCGGAAAATAAAGAAATAGTAAATCTATTCAAGATAATTATGTATTTACAAAAATTACAAAATACTGTCTCAATTCATCCTATTTTATCAGATTCAGGATGTGATATGGTTCCAAAGGATGAACTGGACAGTTCCAATAAGATTTCATTCTTGAACAAAAATCCACTTTTTGGTTTATTTCATCACCGGAACAGGGGGGGATACATGTTATACCACGATTTGGAATCAGAAGAGAGATTTCAAGAAATGGCGGATCTATTCATTCTATCAATAACCGAGCCTGATCCGGTGTATCATAAGGGATTTACTTTTTCTATTGATTCCTCCGGATTGGATCAAAAACCATTTTTAAATGAGGTATTCAACTCCAGGGATGAATCGAAAAATAAATCTTTATTGGTTCTACCTCCTCTTTTTTATGAAGAGAATGAATCTTTTTATCGAAGGATCATAAAAAAGGGGGTCCGGACCTCTTGTGGGAATGATTTGGAAGATCCAAAACCAAAAACAGTGGTATTTACTAGCAACAACATAATGGAGGCAATCAATCAATATAGATTGATCCGAAATCTGATTCAAATCCAATATAGCACCTATGGGTACATAAGAAATGTATGGAATCGATTCTTTTTAATGAATCGATTCGATCGCAACTTCGAATATGGAATTCAAAGGTATCAAATAGAAAATGATACTCTGAATCATAGAATTATAATGAAATATACGATCAACCAACATTTCTCAAATTTGAAAAAGAGTCAGAAGAAATGGTTCGATCCTCTTATTTTTATTTCTCGAACCGAGGGATCCATGAATCGGGATCCTAATGCAT